TATTCAATTAGTTCGGACTTGCTTAGTATTGAATTGGGACCAAGAAAAAAATGGTTCTATAGAAGAAGTTCATGCTTCTCTTGTTGAGGTAAGGGCAAATGATCTGATTCAAAATTTCATAAAAATTGAGTTAGTAAAGTCTAGTCTTTCATATGCCGAAAAAAGGTATGATACGGCGGGTTCGGGATTGATCCCCGATAATGGATTAGATTGCACCAATATCAACCCTTTTTTTTCGAAAGTGAAGATTTCAGTAGTTACTCAGCATCAAGCAACTATTGGTACATTGTTGAATCAAAATAAGGCTTTGATAATTTTGTCATCATTCAATTGTTCTCGAGTTGGTCCATGTCCATTCAATGGTTCGAAATATAACATCACGGCAAAAGAATTTAATCCCATAATTCTAATTAGGGATTTGTTGGGTCCCCTAGGTACTATTGTATCTAAAATAGTGAACTTTTATTCAGCTTACTATTTAATAACTCATAATCAGATCTTGGTAAACAAATATTGGATACTTGATAATTTGAAAGCGACTTTCCAAGTACTTGAAGTACTTAAATACTGTTTAATAGATGAAAATAGAAGGATTTATAATCCCAACCCATGCAATACCATCATTTTGAATCCATCCCATTTGAATTGGTGCTTTTTACATCACAATTATTGTGAAGAAACATCCACAATAATTAGCATTGGACAATTTATTTGTGAAAATCTATGTCTAGTTAAATATGGGACACATATAAAAAAATCTGGTCAAATTTTAATTGTTCATGGTGATTCCTTAGTTATAAGATCAGCTAAGCCGTATTTGGCTACTCCAGGAGCGACTGTTCACGGACATTACGGAGAAACCCTTTCTGAAGGAGATACATTAGTTACATTTATATATGAAAAATCCCGATCTGGTGACATAACGCAGGGACTCCCAAAAGTGGAGCAAATCTTAGAAGTGCGTTCGATTGGTTCAATATCGATGAACCTTGAAAGGAGAGTCGAAGGTTGGAACGAACGTATACCAAGAATTCTTGGAATTCCTTGGGGATTCTTAATTGGAGCTGAGCTAACTATAGCCCAAAGCCATATCTCTTTGGTTAATAAGATCCAAAAGGTTTATCGTTCTCAAGGGGTGCAGATTCATAATAGACATCTAGAGATTATTGTACGACAAGTAACATCAAAAGTGTTGGTTTCAGAAGACGGAATGTCTAATGTTTTTTCGCCTGGAGAATTAATCGGATTGCCGCGAGCAGAACGAGCAGGGCGTGCTTTAGACGAAGCGATCTGTTATCGGGCAATTTTATTAGGAATAACGAGGGCGTCTCTGAATACTCAAAGCTTCATATCTGAAGCAAGTTTTCAAGAAACTGCTAGAGTTTTAGCAAAAGCTGCTCTACGGGGACGTATTGATTGGTTGAAGGGTCTGAAAGAAAATGTAGTTCTGGGGGGAATTATCCCTATCGGTACCGGATTTAAAAAATTAGTGCACCGTTCAAGGCAAGACAAAAATATTCATTTTGAAATAAAAAAGAAAAATGTATTCAAGTTGGAAATGAGAGATATTTTGTTACACCATCGAGAATTTTTTTGTTCTTGTAGCCCAAAGAATTTCCATGAGACATTAGAAAATTCATTTACGCGATTTCATAATTCCTAAGCAGAGATTTTTTCTTTTTCCTTTCTAGTTTTGTTAAGTAAAAAAATGAAGTAAGTAATAAAAAAAAATTAATGGTTCGGACTATGTATCAATGGTCAACCTCGTTATAAGGTTCCGTAGGAACAATTAGTGATTTCTAAAAAAAAAAAGAGAAAGCGCGGGAAAAATGACAAGAAGGTATTGGAACATCCATTTGGAAGAGATGATGGAGTCGGGAGTTCATTTTGATCATAGTACTAAGAAATAGAATCCTAGAATGGCCCCTTACATTTCTGCAAAGCGTAAAGGTATTTATATTACAAATCTTACTAGAACTGCTCGTTTTTTATCAGAAGCCTGTGATTTAGTTTTTGATGCAGCAAGTCGAGGAAAACCTTTTTAATGGTTGGTACCAAAAATAAAGCAGCGGATTTAGTAGTCTCAGCTGCAATAAGGGCTCGATGTCATTATGTTAATAAAAAATGGCTCGGTGATATGTTAACGAATTGGTCCACTACAGAAACAAGACTTCATAAGTTCAGAGACTTAAGAGGAGAACAAAAGATGGGGAAACTCAACCGTCTCCCTAAAAGAGATGCAGCAATGTTGAAGAGAAAATTATCGACTTTGCAAACATATCTGGGTGGGATCAAATATCTGACTGGGTTGTCCAATATTGTAATTATCGTTGATCAGCAAAAAGAATATACAGCTCTTCGAGAATGTGTCATTTTGGGAATTCTAACAATTTGTTTAATCGATACAAATTGTGACCCGTATCTTGCAGATATTTCGATTCCAATCAACGATGACGTTATAGCTTCAATCCGATTGATTCTTAACAAATTAGTATCCGCAATTTGTGAGGGTCGTTCTAGCTATATAAGAAGTCATTGATTATGATTATGTTATGATTAAGAATAATAAGATTAGTTAATTATTTTAATTTCTTAGATTGGTTACTATTCTTGTCTTGCATTTTTAAAAAGAGATAAAATGGGGTATTATGTTATGTGATTTCTTGTTATTTAAAATATATGATTAACGATGAAAGTAGATAAGTTGAAAAAGAGATGGTTGAATCAAAATAATTTTTTTTTTAGTTTGATTTCTGTCAGAGGGCAATATGAATGTTATACCATGTTCCATTAAAACACTCAAAGGATTCTACGATATATCAGGTGTAGAAGTAGGCCAACATTTATATTGGCAAATAGGAAGTTTACAAATTCATGCTCAAGTACTTATTACTTCTTGGGTAGTAATTGCTATCTTATTAGGTTCAGTTATCATAACTGTTCGGAATCCACAAACTATTCCTACCGACGGGCAGAATTTCTTTGAATATGTTCTTGAATTTATTCGAGACTTGAGTAAAACTCAGATTGGAGAAGAATATGGGCCTTGGGTTCCCTTTATTGGAACCATGTTCTTATTTATTTTTGTTTCTAATTGGTCTGGAGCTCTTTTACCTTGGAAAATCATACAGTTACCTCATGGAGAGTTGGCTGCCCCCACGAATGATATAAATACTACTGTTGCTTTAGCTTTACTCACGTCCGTGGCATATTTTTATGCGGGTCTTACCAAAAAAGGATTGGCTTATTTTGGAAAATACATTCAACCAACTCCAATCCTTTTACCAATTAACATCCTAGAAGATTTCACAAAACCTTTATCTCTGAGTTTTCGACTTTTCGGAAATATATTGGCGGATGAATTAGTAGTTGTTGTTCTTGTTTCTTTAGTACCTTCAGTAGTTCCTATCCCTGTCATGTTTCTTGGATTATTTACAAGCGGTATTCAAGCTCTCATTTTTGCAACTTTAGCCGCGGCTTATATAGGGGAATCCATGGAGGGTCATCATTGATTAGTTTTCAAAAGAGTCTTCTTTTTTTAAGCTTACCCCGACTGAGGCAATGGCAATGCATGGTTCAAGAAAATATACTTGGTTCGGTAACATATACATATATAGATAGAAATAAGAAATCCATATGTATATATGACTAGAGTTCTAAGAGGAAAGATAGACGATATTACGAAGGATGGGTTAGGGAGATCACACTAGATATATGTCTATATGTAATGTCTATAAGTCCAGCTACAGTTCCTGTATATTTTTCGACGAATTATTCTAGAATCTGATTCAATAAAAAATGCGGGTGGTTTCCGTTATGAAAGAAACAAATGTATATGTGATAGTAGATATATATTAGTTATATAGGGTTTATCCCTATCTATATATTTTTTTTTTTTTGAAGTTTTAGTTACTTCGATTCGATATTTTTTAGTGATCAAATAAGTAAGAATTCCTTGGTTGATTGTATCATTAACCATTTTTTTTTGGTGCGAGGAACCTATCATCATGAATCCACTGATTTCTGCCGCTTCCGTTATTGCTGCTGGATTGGCCGTAGGGCTTGCTTCTATTGGACCTGGAGTTGGTCAAGGTACTGCTGCAGGCCAAGCCGTAGAAGGTATTGCGAGACAACCAGAAGCAGAAGGAAAAATAAGAGGCACCTTATTGCTTAGTCTAGCTTTTATGGAAGCTTTAACCATTTATGGGCTCGTTGTGGCATTAGCACTTTTATTTGCAAATCCTTTTGTTTAATTTCATCCTAGAACGAAAATGTAAAAAAGTGCATTACACACTTTTTCTTATTTTATTAATTTGTTTCGGTTTGCTTCTGTGAATTATATCACTACTTTACTCCTACAATTATGTATTTGTTGGAACAATACCCCGGGAAAGACTGATTTGAGGATGACGAATTAGTGGATTTGCTCGCTTTATTCCTTCCCGTCCTTCGGTTAGTACGCTGGAATTTTTACTTTCTTTTTAGGAAGTGTTTGAACAGGGGAAATATTTTGCAATTTCTACAAGACCTAGGACCCAACTTAATAAGTATCTTATCGGAAACTAAAAACAAAGAAAAAAATTAAGAAAAAGAAATCGATCAAAAAAGGGCAAGTCAAGTGATACAAAAAGAACTCTGTTCTTTGTTAGTCCTATCTATAAGAGGAGAGCATATGAAAAATGTAACCGATTCTTTCGTTTCCTTAGGCCACTGGCCATCCGCCGGGAGTTTCGGGTTTAATACCGATATTTTAGCAACAAATCTAATAAATCTAAGTGTAGTGCTTGGTGTATTGATTTTTTTTGGAAAGGGAGTGTGTGCGAGTTGTATATTTCAAGAATAGGTTGGAACCAACCGGCTGCACTTTATTTATTTGTGTTATTTATTTATTTGTGTTATTTATATACATATTTTTTTTTAGAATAAGATAAATAGGAAAAAAGTGTACAATCTCGACGAATTCCTTCTGAATAAATTAATAAATCATATGTAAGAATCAT